AAATAAAGGAAAGTATTATGTCTGATTAAAGTAATAAATTGTAAATTTATTTAAGAAATTAAGTTTCTGATACTAATTAATGCAATATGAGTATATTTAAAAATAATAATATTTATTATTTAGTATATTATAGTTTATAAAAACATTAGATTGCAAGTTTAAAAATATTTAATTTAAATTAATATATATTATTTTTTAAATATGTAAGATTTATAATAAATTATTTATTAAACTTTGAAGGTTTAGAGTTTAGTTTTATAACTTAAAATCTTTATTAATTTTAAATAATTAGAATGATAAGAGAAAATAGTAATGAAATGAAGTAAGTTGATGATAGGGGGATTGACATGGATAGATTTATTGGGATTAATTTGGACTTAGTTTTAAAGATAAAAAATAAATTAATTATTATGTTTACGTAAATGTAGAGTATAATTAAAGAACTTAATATTATTACAAGTAAAATAATAATTATGCTTGAAGATTTGAGAAAAATGAATATTCTAAATCATTTTATAAAAAAAAATGAAAAAGGGGGGAATCCTGCTAGATTAAATAGAAAGATAATGAATAAAAAATTAAATTTATAATGTGATTTTATATAGTTAGATGTTATTGATAATTTATAAATATATATAGAAGAAAATAGGCTGAAAGTAATAAATGAGTAAAATAAAAAATATTTAAATCAAATAATATTTTTTATATAAATAAGTAAAATTATTCATCTGGTTTGGTTGATAGAAGAGTAAGATATCAATATTTTAAAATTAATTATATTTAGCATTAAGTAGGGGGGGATAATTGAGCAGAAGAAAATTAATAAATATAAAATGTATGAATGGAAAGCAATAAGAGATAGGACATAAAATGGGATAATTTTTTGTAAGGTTAATAAAATTAAAAGTATATTTCAGGGGAGGAATTTAGCAATTAAGGGTAGTCAGAGGTGCAATGGAGGAATTCTTAATTTTATTATTAAGGCTAAAATTAATAAATAGCTAATAAAATTATTTTTTAGAAAAATAAAATTAAGAATAATTGAAAGTATGATAATAAATGAGGCTATAATTTGAATTAAAAAATAGAAAAAAATTATTTTTTTATTATTTATTGAAAAATTTAATGCACAAATAAATAAAAAATTATTAATTTCTAGGATAAATCAAATTATAATAAGATCCGTGAAGAATAATCTTAATAGAGTTAAGATAAAAATATTTAGTAAAATAAAATAATTTAAAAATATAATAATAAAATATTTTATTTAGATAATTTTAAAAGATTAAAATTTAATTATTTAATTTTTATTATATTTTAATGTAAGGTGCATATAAATTTTTGAAATTTGAAGGAATAGTTTAATTCTATTAGATATAAGAGATTAATGAAAGTATATAAGCATACATAATTTATTCTATCAAAATAATCCTTTAATCAGGCATATCATTAGGAATATTAGGTTTAAATAAGAGAAGAGAGTCTATAGTTAGGGTATGAACCTAAAAGCTTAAAAGTTAGCTTACTTATTTAGGGGTGTAGAGAGTTAATTATAATAAAATAAATTTTAGTTTAAATTAAAATGATTCATTTACATTGAATAGACTTTATAACAGGTAAAAAATTTAATTTAGTATGATGGGGCGTTAAAAATTAATTATAAGTAAGGAAAGGTTAATGAAAGATAGGGTATATTAAAATATAATTAAAATAAATAAAAAAAAAATATGTATAAATATAAAATATAAGTTTTTGAAAAAAATTACTGATAAATTATAGATAAAATAAAATTAATCATTATTATAAAATAAATATATATTTTATAAAAAAAGAATAAAAAATTAAAAAAAAAAAAATATTCCATTTTATAATTAAATTAATAAAATATTATTTTATAAACATTATTTATTTATATTGATAATAAAATATTTTATATATATTATTTATCTATATTGATAATAAAATATTTTATATATATTATTTATCTATATTGATAATAAAATATTTTATATATATTATTTATCTATATTGATAATAAAATATTTTATATATATTATTTATATAATATTATAAAGAATAATAATAAATATAAATTATATTTATAAAAAATTTAATTTATATTTATTAATTTATTTTATAAATAATAATATTAATAAAGTTTTAAAAATAATTTATTTTAAATTTAAATAATTAATAAATAATTAATTAATGTTTTTAATAATTAAAATTATACAAATAATAAATAGTAATTTATAATAATAATAATAAAATTAGTGCCAGCAATTGCGGTTACACTAATATTATAAGTAAATTTATATTTTAATTAATAAATAAATGTTTTATTGAATTTTAATATAAAAGTTATTTTATATAGTGAAATATTTAAAATGATAGTATGATTAAGTGTAAGTTTAAATAAGTTAATAAAGTTAGAAAAAAAATTAGGATTAGATACCCTATTATTAAAAGTAAAAAAATTGAGTTAATAAGGAATTAAATGTAAATCATTAAATTTAAAAAATTTGGCGGTATTTTAAATAGTTAGAGGAATTTGTTAATTAAATGATAGTCCACGAGTGGGGGGTCCTAATAAAATTTTTATGTATTGTTGTATAAAAATTATTTTATAAGAATTTAATGATTGGAATATTTAAATTAATTTGAATTCAAATCAAAATGTAGAATTGTTAGGGTTAATAATGAGTTACAGTTTAATGTAGTATTGGAGTTATTTTTTTAAATAGGATAATGAGATAGGATTTAAAAGTAAATTTAAATAAATTTTTATGTTGAAAAATAAATTAAAATATGTACAAATTGCCCGTCATTTTCATGAATAAATAATTGAAAGAAGTCGTAACAAAGTAAATGTACAGGAATGTGTATTTAGGTTAATTTCGAGTAAGAAAAATTAAATAAATTTTTAAGTTTATAGATAGATTATAGGCGGGAGAGATTTTATAGTTAACTTAGGGGAAAGTAATATTGAGGAAAAGTGTTTAGTTTAAATAAAATTATAAAAAAAATAATAGTTTAATTATTTATATTTAATTAATTTAAAGTAGTTATAAATAAAGAGTATTGTAAGAGAAAAAGATAAAATAGAGTAAAGTAAGTTTAATTTATTGTACCTTTTGTATCAGGGGTTATTAAAATATTATTTTTGAATTTAAAATTTCTCGAAGCTAGAAGAGCGAATTAAGTATTATAGTTAATGTTTAATAATTATTATAAATATTTAATTAGTGAATATATTTTAGTCAATTTTAGGGATATCTAGTTTTTTTTGTTAAAATTTAATTTGAATTTAATTTATAATATTATTTAAGTTAAAATAAATATATTAAAAATTAAGGGTAAAAATTATGGGATAATCTATAATTTTTTTTAAAATTTTTTATTAGGGATGTATAAAAATATAAGTAAAAATATTCATAATATTGGAATTTTTTAATAAAAATTTAATAATTTATAATAAATAGTAGGGTAAATTTTTAAGTGATTTTTATTTAAAATTTAATGTATAAAAAAAATATTTATTAAAATTAGGTAAATAAATTAATAATGATAATATTAGTAAAATGAGTAAGAGTTTTAAAGTTTAAAAGAGATTATAAGTTAGTTTTAGGAATTCGGCAAAATATAAATTTACCTGTTTAATAAAAACATGGTTTTTTGATTATAATCTAAAATTGTTTCTGCCCACTGAAGTTAAATTTGAATGGCTGCAGTATATTAACTGTACAAAGGTAGCATAATAAATAGTTTTTTAAATGAAGACTGGGATGAATGAATTGATAAGGTTTATACTATCTTAGATTAAATTTATTGAATTTTTTAATTAAGTAAAAATACTTAGATGAGGATATGGGACGAGAAGACCCTATAGAATTTTATATAAATTTATTAAATTATTTAGTAAAAAATATTAGTGAATTTATATTTTATTGGGAGGATTATTAAATTAATATAACTTTAGTATAAATAAGTAAAAATCATTAATAAATGAGTATGAAAAGAATGATTATTAAATTTAATTAGAATTAATTACCTTAGGGATAACAGCATAATATTTTTAGAGAGATCTTATTAATAAAAATGATTGTGACCTCGATGTTGAATTAAGATAAAAATTAAATGAAGGAGTTTAATATTTAAGTCTGTTCGACTTTTAAAATCTTACATGATTTGAGTTTAGATCGGTGTGAGCCAGATCGGGTTCTATCTATATTTAAATTAAAATTATTTGTACGAAAGGACTTTAATTTTTAATAATATTAAATTTATAGTATTACTTTGGCAGATTAGTGCATTAAATTTAGAATTTAATATTAAATATAATAATTTATATAAGTAATAATTTATAATTATTTAATTTATTTTGTATTAAATTTAGTAAGATTTTTAATGATTTTATTAATAGTATTGGTGGGGGTCGCTTTTTTAACTTTATTAGAACGAAAGATTTTAGGGTATATTCAACTACGTAAGGGGCCTAATAAGGTGGGGTATTTGGGGATATTACAGCCGTTTAGAGATGCTATTAAATTATTTAATAAAGAAGTTATTATTATTTATAAGTCTAGAAGTTATTTATTTTATATTTGTCCTATTTTATTATTTTTTATGATGATATGTAACTGATTATTTATTCCGGTGATTACTAATATTTATTTTATAAATTATTCTTTATTATTAATTCTTATTATTCTTACAATAATAGGGTATATAGTTATATTAATAGGGTGATCTTCTAATTCTATATATTCAATAATGGGGTCTATTCGGGCATTAGCTCAAGCTATTTCTTATGAGGTCAGATTTATTTTAATCATTTTAATTTTAATAGTTTTGAGAGAAACTTATAGGGTAGTAAATTTCATAAAATGACAATTGAATATATGGTACATATTTATATTATTTCCTTTATTTATTGTATTTTTTATTAGTATTTTAGCGGAGTTAAATCGAAGGCCAATAGATTTTATTGAAGGAGAGTCTGAGTTAGTTTCAGGATTTAATGTTGAATATTTTAGGGGGGGATTTGCATTAATTTTTATAGCTGAGTATGGGATAATTATTTTTTTTAGGTATTTGTTAGTGTTAATATTTACGAGAAGATTAGGGAGAAATATGTCATTATTGATTATGTTAAATTTAATATTAATATTAATTATTTTTATGCGTGGTATGCTTCCACGTATACGGTATGATGAATTAATATATTTATGTTGAAAAATTATGTTGCCTTTTGTTTTAAGGTATAGATTATTTATTTTAGGTTTTAAGTTTATATTTATAGTTTTATTTTAATCTATGAAAAAAAATTAATAGAAAGATAGAATTTCTTTAGTATGTTTTCAAAACATAATCTTATACAAGATCATTAATTTATTTTAATAAGGAGTCCCATAGTTTATTAATGGGGGTAAATAAAATAAAGTATAGGAAATATGTAAAAGATAAGAATTGGCTGATGTGTATGTAAGGGGATTCAATAGGCTGAGCTCCGGCTCAGGTTAAAAGGATAAAAGTGTTAATAAAAGTGAAATATATAATTTGGGTTAGTGGGTAGAATGATAAGGTGTTTATAGAGGAAGATATGAATGGGAGGGTGTAAAGAATAATAATTGATATAAGTAAGGCAATAACACCCCCTAGTTTATTGGGGATAGATCGTAGGATTGCATAGGCGAACAGGAAGTATCATTCAGGCTGAATATGAATAGGGGTAATTATTGGATTAGCAGGAATAAAGTTGTCAGGGTCACTAAATATATAAGGATATTGTAGGATAAAAATTGTTAGAAAAAATGTTATAATGATAAATCCTAATAAATCTTTATAGGAAAAATAAATGTGGAAGGGGATTTTATAAAGATTTCTATTTGTTCCTAAGGGGTTATTGGATCCTGTTAAATGAAGGAAGTAGAGGTGAATAGTTACTAATATTAGGATAATAAAGGGTAAGATAAAATGAAGGGAAAAAAATCGATTTAATGTAGAGTTATTAATTGAAAATCCTCCCCAAATTCATATTACTATTGTGTTTCCGATGTAAGGGATAGTAGAAATAAGATTTGTGATTACTGTGGCTCCTCAGAATGATATTTGCCCCCATGGGAGGACATATCCTAGGAAAGCTGTGGCTATAGAGGCGAGGAAGATGGTAGTGCCAATCATTCAAGTGTGTATTAAAATAAAAGATTTGTAATATATTCCTCGTCCTATATGGATGTATATGCAAATAAAAAAAAATGTAGCTCCATTGATATGAATATTATGTATTATTCATCCGTTGGAAATATTTTGAATGATATGGATGATTCTGTAAAAGGCATAATGGATATTTGGACAATAGTGTATTGATAAGAAGAATCCTCTAATAATTTGAATTCTTAAGAATAGGCCTAATAGGGATCCAAAATTTCATCAGTAAGAAATATTACTTGGGGTAGGGAGTTTTAACAGGGTTGATTTGATAATGTTTAAAATTTGATTCATATTTTAAATTTATTTTAATTTACGGAGGGTTATTGATTTCATTGAGCAAATTTTAATAATAGTTACAAGGGTTAGTATTAAGTATAAAATACAAATTATAGTGATATTTCTATGTGGGTGAGAAAAAATATGGATAATATTGTTAAATAGGTTATTATTTAATAAGAGGATATTAAATGTTTCATTAAAGTTATACGTAGGGTATTTAAAAAAATATTTAATTATTAATAAAAAAATAATAATATTAAAAAAAAAGTTAATTAGTAGAGGTAGATTAAGTTTAAATTTAGATGGATTATTGGAGATTAATCTAGAAAAATATAAAAATATAATTAATATTCCACTAATAATAATAAGAAATAATATGATTGAGTATAAAAAGTTATTAGATCAATGAGATATTATGATGCAAATAATTATTCTATAAATTATGATTAAGATGAGAGTGAAAATAGGGTGGGTGTAATTGATTAGTAAAATATAGATGATTGATAAAATAGAAATTAATATGAATAATTGAAGGTAAATAAATTTAGTCATAGGGGATAGTTTTAACCTATAAGAAGGTATTTTTAATTTACAAAATTAATATTTTTATTAAATTATAAAACTAATAAGATTATTAAAATAAACAAGAAATAGTTTATTAGAATATTAATTTTGGAGATTAAAGGTATAATTTAATTATTTTTTTGATCTTTAAAAAATTAAATAATTTATGGAGGATTTTTTATGATATTATAATTTATATGATGATTTTTTTTATAGCTTTTATGTTGTTAGTTTTTATATATAAATATATATTGATTTTATTATTATTAATAGAATTATTAGTTTTAAATATTTCATTAATATTATTTTTGATATATGGAATAATTAGGTTAGATTTTTATATAATTTATTATTTAGTGTTTAGTGTTTGTGAGAGAGTTTTGGGGCTAAGATTATTAGTGGTAATTGTTCGATATTATGGTAGAGAGTTATATTATATATTTAACATTAGGAAATTTTAAGTATGATAAAATTTATATTAATGATAGTATTTATTAATCTAATATTTTTAAAAAATTGAATAATTATATTTTATTATAATTTATGTAATTTAATAAGATTTATGGTAATTTTTACATACATGTTTAAGGATATTAAGTGAATTATAATTTCTTTGGGGGTTAGGTGTCATTATTATTCTATTTGGTTAGTTATTTTAAGTTTATGGATTTTAAGATTAATAATAATATGTTTAGATTATTTTAGGGGCATGAAAATATTAATGTTTTTAGTATTATTAGTTTCATTAGTAATATTTTTTTTATCAATAGATTTAATTTTATTTTATTTAATGTTTGAAATTAGGTTAATTCCAACTTTTTTTTTGATTATTTATTGAGGTTCAAATTTAGAGCGAGTGAGTGCGGGATATTATTTGCTTTTATATATACTAGTAATTTCTTTTCCTTTATTAATTTATATTTTTAAAATATATTTATATGGTTTAACTTTAAAGTTTAGTTTAATAGTATTAGTTATAGGAGGGTACGAATTTAATTTTTGAGGGTACTTAATTATTTTTATGGCTTTTTTCATTAAAATACCGATATATATTGTTCATGTATGATTGCCTAAGGCTCATGTGGAGGCTCCAGTTTATGGGTCTATAATTTTGGCTGGGGTTTTGTTAAAAATAGGAAGGTACGGGTTAATCCGTATGTTAGAGATTTTTATTAAAAGAAGAGTGAAGTATAATTATATCATTTTTAGAGTGGGAATTATTGGGAGGATGTTGATAAGTTTAGTTTGTTTAATTCAGGTTGATATGAAGAGATTGGTTGCTTATTCATCAGTGGTACATATAAATTTAATATTATGTAGGATAATAACATTATTTAATTTTGGATTTTTGAGTAGATATATTATGATAATTTCACATGGTTTGTGTTCATCTGGGTTATTCTATATAGTGAATTTATATTATAGTCGTACAATAAGACGTTTATTAATTTTAAATAGTGGGTTAATTAGGAAGTTATCGATTTTTATGTTGTGGTGGTTTTTATTTTGTTCTGCAAATTTTTCTTTTCCATTTTCTTTAAATTTTATTAGAGAAATTTTAATTTTAATAATCATTATAAATTGGGATATATATATAGTAATTTATTTGATAATTATTTGTTTGCTTAGAAGGGCGTATTCACTATATTTATTTTCTTATGTTCAACATGGGAGGGGGGGGGATGCAAGAAGATTTAAGTATAATACTGGTGTCGTTAAGGAGTTTATAGTATTGATTATACATTTTTTTCCATTATGTATATTTTTATTAAATTTGATTATTTTTATATAAATTTAAGTAGTTTATTAAAAACATTAGTTTGTGGAATTAAAAATATAAAATAATAATTATCTTAAATTATAATTAATATTTTTTTTTATTTTTTTTTTATGATTGTTATGTTTATAGTTATATTTACTTTAAGAATAATAATATACATGGTTGAGAATAGAATTATATTAGAATGGTTAATAATTAGATTAAATTCTATAAATATTGAATTTATAATTTTAATAGACTGGGTATCTTTGTTATTTATCAGGTTTATTATGATAATTTCTTCAATAATTATATTTTATAGATACTTTTATATAATAGGGAATATTTTTATTAAACGATTTATTTTTTTAATTATTATGTTTGTGCTATCTATAGTATTAATGATTATTAGGCCTAATATTGTTAGAATTATGTTTGGTTGGGATGGTTTGGGGTTAGTATCTTATTGTTTAATTATTTTTTATCAAAATTATAGATCGTATAATTCTGGGATAGTGACTGTTTTATGTAATCGAGTAGGGGATATTGGGTTATTAATGGCAATTAGTTTAATAATGATTAGGGGGAGGTGAAATTTAATTTTATCTCAGCATAGAGTTAAATTTATTATATTTATGTTAATAATTGCAGCGATTACTAAGAGGGCTCAGATTCCGTTTTCTACATGATTGCCAATGGCCATAGCTGCTCCTACTCCTGTTTCTGCGTTAGTACACTCATCTACATTAGTTACAGCGGGGGTTTATTTAATAATTCGGTTTAATAAGTTATTAATAAGAAGGGGGCTAAGAAAAATTTTATTTTTTTTAGCAGTATTTACCATGTTTATGTCTGGACTAATAGCTAATTTAGAAGTTGATTTAAAAAAAGTTATTGCTTTGTCGACTTTAAGGCAGTTAGGACTTATAATAATAATTTTGAGGCTGGGGCTAGAAATAATAGCTTTTTATCATTTATTAATTCATGCTGTTTTTAAGTCTATACTGTTTATATGTGCGGGGATTATTATTCATTTGATAATAAATAATCAAGATATCCGATTAATAGGAAATTTGAAGGAGATAATTCCTTTTGTAATAGTATGTTTTTTTATTGCAAATTTAGCTTTATGTGGGTTTCCTTTCATAGCCGGGTATTATTCAAAGGATTTCATTATGGAAATAATTTATAGAATTGAATTAAATATCTATATATTAATATTTATTATCATTTCTTTAATATTGACTGTTATTTATTCTTTTCGTTTATTTTATTATATGTTTTTGGGGGGGGTGAAGTTTTATAGATACATAAATATTAAAGAGGAGGGGGTGATAAATATTTCTATGATAATCTTAAGATTTTTAAGAGTTTTTAGTGGGTCATTGATAAATTGATTATTTTTTTTTGATTATTATTTAGTTTTTTTGAGGTTTGATATAAAGATTTTAACTTTATTGGTGTGTTTAATGGGGGTAGCTGTAGTAATTATATTTAATTTAGTATTTTTTTATAAAAATTTATATTTAAGATATTATTTAAGATCAATATGGTTTATAAATCATTTGTTTAGGTGTATTTATAGCCCAATTTACATTATGGGGGGGGAGGCTTATGTTATTGATAAAACTTGAATTGAGTTTCAAGGGAAAGATTTTTTAATTTATATTGTAAAATATATTAATAAAAATTTAATATATAAAGTTTATATAAATATTTTTATATTTATTTATTTAGTATTAACAATTTATTTAATATATTAATTAAGTAAATAAAAATAAATAAATAGTGGCGTATTATTTTTATAATGAAAATATAATGTTTTTATTAAACTATATTTATTCATTGAAGAGCGTATTTAAATAAATTGATTTAAATAGCTTATATAAAGTATAATATTGAAGATATTAAGAAAATTGAATAATTTTTAAATGAAAAATAAAATTATTAAATTAAAGAAATAATATGATAGAATATCATAGTAGAGTGAATTAGAAGTTCATTAAAATTATTTCTTGGGTTAATTAGAATATAGAAATTCAATAAAATTATTAACAATAATTTACCTCTATTTTGGTTTTAATTAATTTTTCTTAGTTTTGATTAAAACAAGTTTTTAAGTCGAAATTAAATGTATATATTACTTTAAGAAAAATTATGATTATAAGTAAGATATATATAAATAAATTAAGTATATAATTTTTAATTGCAAATTAAATGTTATGGGAATTAACTAATATCCTTATGAGAGGCCTAAAGGTTTCAGTCAATTGAATTTTCACTGTATTCTAGGTAGAGCCCGGTAATAAGAAGAATAAGGAAAATAATTGTGTAGATAATTATAGGTAGATTAAATTTTAAAGTAGTTAAGATAATTAAGGGGATTAAAAGGGTAAGCTCAATGTCGAAAATTAAAAAAATCAAACTAATGAGGAAAAATTGGATTCTAAAAGGTAAATGGTTAGGAGAGATTGGGTCGAATCCACATTCGAAGGGGGATGATTTTTCTTGACTTTTAAAGGATTTTTTTGAAAGGAAGATATTTAGGTATATCATGAAAGTAGAGATAAAGAGTAGGAGTAACATTAAGGTAATTAGAATATTAATTATTTATATTAAATTGAATTAAATATTTTAATTGGAAATTAAAGGTAATGTGTTTATACTATATAAATATAAAAATAATAAATTTATATTAAAATCTTCATCAGTAAATAGAAATATAGAGGAATAATCAAATTACGTCAACAAAGTGTCAGTACCATGCTGCTGCTTCGAATCCAAAGTGATGGGTAGCGGAAAAGTGAAGTAAAGTTAGTCGAATGTAGCAAAAAAATAAAAATAATGTTCCAATAATTACATGTAAGCCGTGGAATCCGGTAGCAATAAAAAATGTAGATCCATAAATAGAATCAGCAATGGTAAAAGGGGCTTCTTGGTACTCGATTAATTGGAGAGTGGTAAAATAAATGCCTAGAATAATAGTAAGAAATAATCTTTTTTTTCTTTCTTTAAAATTATTGTTAATTATTGAATGATGGGATCAAGTTACAGTTAGGCCGGATGAAACTAGGATAATTGTGTTTATGAGAGGGATATCAAATGGGTTAAAGGGTTTAATACCTAGGGGGGGTCAGAGTTGTCCAATTTCTATTGAAGGAGCTAAGGATGAGTGGAAATAGGCTCAAAAGAAAGAAAAAAAAAATAAAATTTCTGAAATAATAAATAATATCATTCCTAGACGTATGCCGTTATAGACGTTAGGTGTATGGATTCCTTGGAAGGTTGCTTCTCGGGTGATATCTCGTCATCATTGATATATGCATAGGAAAGTTCTGGGGATTGTAATTAATAATATGTAATTTATGTTATGGAATCAACTAATTGTTCTAATTAAGTTATTAAAAATTCTTAACGAGATAATGATGGGTCACGGTCTTACTGTTACTAAATGAAATGGATGGTTTTGTTTAGACATAATTTAAGAGTCCCTGCTGTATAGAGTTGATAAAATAGAAAATACATAAGCTTGAATAAGAGAAACTGAAATTTCTAAAATAAAAAGTAAAATTTGAGAAATTAATAGGATATTTATTATAAAAATTCTAGAAATTATGGGGCCTGAGGAACCTATTAAGGATAAAAGTAAGTGGCCTGCGATTATGTTGGCAGTTAAACGAATTGATAAAGTAATTGGGCGGATGATTAGTCTAATTGATTCAATAATAACTATAAAAGGCATAAGTAAGGCGGGGGTTCCTTGAGGTGTTAGGTGGGTTAGAAGATTATTAAAATAGTTAATTATACTATACATTAGTATTCTAGATCATAAAGATAAAGATAGAGATAAACAAAATCTTATATGACTTGAAGAAGTGAAAATATAAGGGAATAATCCTAAAAGGTTATTGAAAAAAATTATAAATATTAGGCTAATAAAAATAATAAGGTTAGAGAAGGAATATTGAATAAGAATTTTAAATTCATTAAAAATATAGTTAGAGATGGAAATTCATATAATTGTAAACCGAGTAGGTGTTAATCAAAATTGAGCCGGGAAGAGGAGGAAAATAATAGTTATACTAATTCAATTTAGGGACAATATAAGTGAGGATGTTGGGTCAAAAATTGAAAAAATATTTCTTATCATTCTCAGATTCAATAAATTTTATTAATTTTTTTAAGAGTTTGGTGCTGGGAGATTAATGGAAGATTTAAAAAGTAGATAAGGATAATAATCATTAGTAGTATTCTTAGTGTGAAGATGAGCATTAATATTCATAATATAGGTATTATTTGAGGAATAAAAGAATATTATTTACATAATAATTTTAAATTGACAATTTAATGTTATTTTAACTAATTCTTTATGGAAATCATTAAAAATAGATTGGTAGGTACTATTATTGGTTGATTTAAAAAATCAATACTTTTTCAGTCATTTAATGGGGGGAGGGGGAGGTGTGGTATTTAATTATTAAGATTTATGAATATTAATCAATTTTTAAAATTAAAGAAGTTTGTCGATTCGATTACAATTGGTATGAAGCTATGGTTAGTTCCACAAATTTCGGAACATTGACCGAAAAAAATACCAGGGCGGTTTATAAATAATATAGTTTGATTTAATCGTCCTGGTGTTGAGTCTATTTTAATTCCTAGGGCAGGGATGGTTCAAGCATGAATTACATCTATAGATGATGTTAGAACGCGAATTGGGAAGTTAAATGGTAAAATACATCGATTATCAACATCTAGGAGGCGGAATTCATTAATTTTTAATTGATCTGTAGGAATTATAAAAGAGTCAAATTCAATATTTAAAAAATCTGAATATTCGTATGTTCAATATCATTGGTGGCCAATGGTTTTAATAGAGATTTTGTTATTATGTATTTCATCTGTTAAATAAAGGATTTTTAATGAAGGAAGTGCAATGAAAATTAAAATAATTATAGGGATGATTGTTCAAAGTATTTCAATAGTATGACCTTGGAGAAGGTATCGGTTAATTATTTTATTAGAAATTATTAAAGATATAATAAAAAAAATTAATATAGTAATAAAAATTAAAATAATTATTGTAAAATCATGAAAAAAGATTATTATGTCATAGGTAGGAGAATTTGAGTCTTGGAGTGAAATTAATCAAGTATTAATTTTTAATAAAAGTATGTTTGTCTTTATATATGAAATTTAAATTCATTGCACTAATCTGCCATATTAAAATAAATGGTTAGATTGCAGGAATTTCATTATAGCTATGGTTAAGAGGGGGGTAAGAATTTTGCCATTCTAAAGAAGCATTTAAGAAAAATACATTAATGATTTTTTTTTTTGTAGAAAGAGCTTCTCAAATAATAAATATTAATAATGTTAAACTTAGTATAGAAACTAAAGATCCAATAGAAGAGATAATATTTCAAGATAAAAAGGTATCAGGATAGTCAGAGTATCGGCGGGGTATCCCTCTTAGTCCTAGAAAGTGTTGGGGGAAGAAAGTTAAATTAACTCCAATGAATATAGAGAAAAATTGAATATTGAGGAAAAAATTATTAAGGGTAAATCCAGTTATTAATGGAAATCAGTGGATAAATCTTGCAATAATAGCAAATACAGCTCCCATGGAAAGAACGTAATGGAAATGGGCAACGACATAATATGTGTCATGCAGAACGATATCAATTGAAGAATTCGATAATATAATTCCTGTTAGACCTCCTCTGGTGAATAAAAAAATGAATCCCATGGATCATCAAAGGGCAGGGTTATAGTTTATTTTTATGCCATGAAGGGTAGAAACTCAACTAAAAATTTTGATACCTGTGGGGATAGCAATAATTATTGTAGCAGATGTAAAGTAGGCGCGGGTATCTACATCAAGTCCAATAGTAAATATATGATGGGCTCAAACAATAAATCCTAAAAATCCAATAGCAATTATAGCGTAGATTATACCTAATGAACCAAAAGTTTCTTTTTTGCCCCTTTCTCTTATAATAATATGGGAGATTAAACCAAATCCTGGTAAAATAAGGATATAAACTTCGGGGTGGCCAAAGAATCAAAATAAGTGTTGGTAAAGGATAGGGTCGCCTCCTCCTGCGGGGTCGAAAAAAGAAGTATTTAAATTTCGGTCTGTTAATAGCATGGTGATAGCTCCCGCTAAAACTGGGAGTGAAAGAAGTAAAAGAATAGCGGTAATTAAAATAGATCAGACTAATAATGGGATCTTGTCCATAGAAAAATTTTTGTGATGTATATTTATAATTGTGGAAATAAAATTGATAGCTCCTAAAATAGATGATATTCCTGCAATATGTAGAGAGAAAATAGATAAATCAATAGAGGCTCCTCTATGGAAAATATTAGAAGCTAGTGGGGGGTAAATTGTTCATCCTGTCCCAACCCCTGAATTGATAAATCTTCTTAGAAGGAGGAGAGTGAGGGAAGGTGGGAGTAATCAAAATCTTATATTATTTATACGAGGGTAGGCTATGTCGGGGGATCCTAATATTAAAGGGATTAAGAAATTTCCAAACCCTCCAATTATAAAAGGTATAACTATAAAAAAAATTATAATAAAAGCATGTCTTGTAACTAAGGAATTATAAATTTGATCATTATTAATTAAAGAATTGCAAGAACCTAATTCTAATCGGATAATTATACTTATTGAGGATCCGATCATTCCTGCTCAAATTGCAAAAATAAAATAAAGTATGCCGATGTCTTTATGATTAGTGGAATATAGTCATTTATTCAT